ATAAGTCTTACAGTGTGAATCCTTGTAGGAATTTTTGGATAAACAAGAAAAATACGGATCATCTCATCATTTCTGTTTTGTTTTTTTTTTTTTTCATGAAGAAATCCAACCAAATGAAATTATAAGATTGCAATCCACCACCAATACATGGATCTCGATTGTGGATATGAAATAAAATTTTCGGTAATGGTAATAAAAGGCTCGACTCTTACTACAAATCAAGTTCCTAATTTTTTGTGATTTCCTCGAAATCACTAAATTTATTCGAAACTAAGTATCAAAGGAAACATAATGTGAAATAGAAGAGAATCTATTCTCTTTCTCTGTCGTTTTTTTTTATTATCTTGGAGATTTTTTAATGCTGACTCTAAAACTATTTGTTTACACGATAGTGATTTTCTTTGTTTCTCTTTTCATCTTCGGATTCCTATCTAACGATCCAGGACGTAATCCAGGACGTGAAGAATAAGAAAATCTTTTTTGTTTTATGTGTTTTCCTTACTTGTGCTGGATTTTGAAATATTTTTCGTTTTTCTATCTATTTTATATCTCTTCTTTAACTAGTTTTATATCTCTTCTTTAACTAGTAAAAAAATGAACCAAAAAAGGAAGAAAAAAAAGAAGCTCCGTAAGTTCAAAATAAAAAATGCCAAATCATCAATCAACGGAAACGGAAAGAGAGGGATTCGAACCCTCGGTACAAAAATTCGTACAACGGATTAGCAATCCGACGCTTTAGTCCACTCAGCCATCTCTCCCCAATTCAAAAATTGGAATTCTTATGTTTATCTTACATCGCATCAACAAAAAGAACAAAAAGTCGGGCTTGAAAAAAAGTTGTTTCTATCTGATTTGAGATATCTTATCTCTCTTTTTTTTTCTATTTGATTTCAATTCCTTATTATCTATTCTATATTTTCTAATCCAATATATCCTACAAATTCTATATTAATCTATATAGATTAATATAGAATATCTTAAGCTCGGCTAGGTACTGGCATGGCTCTCTTTTTTCCCATGAATCCTGGATAACAATGATTTATAGGAATGTCTTTGATTTCAAAAAACCTTTAATTCAATGAAACATGACTTTTTGATTCCTATGATATAGAAGATATAGAACCAAGAAGGATATAAGATCAAAAAGTCATGTTTTATTACTCCTTCTGGTAACATATCTAAAAAAAGGAAAGGAACCGTGCATTTGTTCACAATGCATTTATGTGTTATGAAGAAAGTAATGTTGTCGAAATGTATCTGTCAAAATACCTTCAGCAAAAACAAAACCCAAAAATAAGATTCGCCCCCTTTGTCTTCATTTCATTAGAGGACCCCTTACGAAACATGTAAACACTCTCCTTTTCATAATTAGGACCCCCCTTTGTTCGACAAAAGATCCTTTTATATACAATAATGGTATTGTAGCGGGTATAGTTTAGTGGTAAAAGTGTGATTCGTTCTATGGACCCTTTAATAGTTAAGGGATCCTTTGCGTGATTTTGATCACGATCAAAAACTTTATTTCTTACTTAAAGGGCTTGAATACTTTATACCTCTCAACGAACGATTCGAGGAATAATATACATTATCGTAATTTGTATACAATTTAGAATTGTTTCGAAAATTATGAAACATAAGTTTTTTGAATTGGATCAAGAATCCCAATTTGTGAATATCAGTACAGGATCCACGGAAAAAGATATAGAAAATTAGTTTCCAATCGTAACTAAACCTTCCATTTTTTTGATTCTTTGTTTTGTATAGGAAAGATAGGAAAGATTGAAGCAAAATAGCTATTAAATGATTTTCTAGTTTACTAGAAAAATCGACATATTTTTTCAGCTCGACGGAAATTGGATGCTTTTCCTAAAGATTCTCTCAACTAGAAATAGAGAACGAAGTAACTAGAAAAAAACATATTGTTCTAATACTCCTTTTCTAGAGGGATCATCTAAGAAGCAAGCTGTATGAAATGTATTCATACAGAAAGGCTGACATAGATGTTATGGGTCATTTTTTTTTTCATGTATTCCATCTCTTAAATTCTTCTGTAAAGGAGCTGAATGAAACAAAAGTTTCACGTTCAGTTTTGAATTAGAGACGTTCATTCATCCTTTTGTTTGAACGTCGACTATAACCCCTAGCCTTCCAAGCTAACGATGCGGGTTCGATTCCCGCTACCCGCTTATACCCTACTTCTATTCGAATCGATCTTCTTATTATAGAATGAATATCTTGATTCTTACAAAATTAGTTCTTTTAATTCTTTTTTTTGGTAAATTAGCTAATTATTCCTTTCAATTTCTTTAATTTAGTTTTAGTTATTCAATTGAATTTGATTATCTTCTTTTTCTTTTTTCTTATTAAGAATAGTTAAGAATAGATATCTATATTTCTCCATTCTATAGATATCGATCAAGTCTTCGATAGAAGAGTTTCTTTCTTTCACTTTTCACGAGATTTTCGTGAAAAGTGAACGAAAAGCGTCCATTGTCTAATG